TGTTCTTTGAAGAAATATATGAGTTCTATTCTAATTAGAATAGAAAAAAATATGTTTTTTTTATTCCATTTAAGTAAATCGAGAAAAGGAAAAACATAATAAGAAATGACACTCCTATCATAGGAATGGAAATAGCCTTGTTGCTGCTTCAATAACAAGCATTTTCGTTTTCAAATCAAATAAATCATTTGATCTATGATTCATTGGAACAAGGAATGGCCTGGCTAGGTACTGGCCAGGCCGGGGGAATAAAAGAAAGAACTTTTCGGACGAAATCAAAAAGGGACTCTTTCTATTGGAGATATCTGTTTCGAATCATTATCTAAAGGGAATTGATGATTGATCAAATTTGTCTATATTTATAGAATAAAGAAAGATAAGGAAAAACTTTTATCAACCTTTACTTCACGCGTCACATATGAATTATCCTTTTAAAATTGGGAGAGATGGCTGAGTGGACTAAAGCGGCGGATTGCTAATCCGTTGTACGAATTATTTGTACCGAGGGTTCGAATCCCCCTCTCTCCGTTTCTTCTGATCACTTGATATTTCCCCTTCGAATTCGAAAAAATCTCTAATCCCCTTTCTCATAGTTAAATGTATGGAATGGAGAAAGAAAATCCTAAGAAAATTCAGAAATCGAGCAAGGAAAAACCCCTGATTTTTTTATTCATCACGTCCAGGATTACGTCCTGGATCATTAGATAGGAATCCGAAGATGAAGAGAGAAACAAAGAATATCACTACTGTGTAAACGAAGAGTTTGAGAGTAAGCATTACACAATCTCCAAGATCATTTTGGGGGAAATAGGGGAATAGATTCTCCATTTTTGTACCACATATTCCGTTTTGACACCAAGAAAAGAAGTGGTTTCTAGAAAACATAAGGAATTTGCAGGAATGAATTTGTAATAAGATTCTGATTCTTTCGTTAACAAAATGATCTCTCATACCTACAATTAGGTATTGTAGGGACCATACATAGGGTCTTCGACCCCCAGAAGGAATGAAGAAATGAGGTGATTCCGATTCATCTCGGTTATCCAAAAGAATTTCCATGTTTGAGTCGAGGGTTCATTATCTGATCTTATCCATTCTTAAGAATAGAATTTTTTTTTATCGAATAAATCATGAATGTTTCTAAGACAGTATTAAAGATCTCATCGAAAACTTACAGCAGCTTGCCAAACAAGGGCTAAGAGAAAAAAGAGCACAGGTATGACTGGCATAACATCTACGATTGGATTGAAAAAAGCATAAGCTTCGGGCAATTTGGCGAAGAAAAAGCTACTCGAATGAAGGGCAGAATTAAGACAGATCAAACTAAAGATATTAAGCATAACAAACATTTTGTTCTTGGAGAAAATTTCATTATTATTGGGTTATTGATATAAGGGGAAAATGAAGAAAGAAGGGAAAGTAGGCCGCAAAATCTTTCTTTTTCTTTGAACTCCCTCAATCAAAAATCCTTCAATTCTCAAATGAGAATAAAAGGAATCATACCTTACATACAATATCTTAATTGAATTATATGTAATGATCAATAAATTCATTTTGATTCTACATCTACATGTGTAGAATCATAGCAACAACCAATTCAATAGATATTGGGGCTGGAATTGACGAACAACCAATACCGATATTAGTGTTTATCGGTGTCGAATAGAAATAAAAATGGGGCGTGGCCAAGTGGTAAGGCAACGGGTTTTGGTCCCGTTACTCGGAGGTTCGAATCCTTCCGTCCCAGACCAATTCTATCATAACAAAGATTGTTCTTTTTAAGAATCTTCTGTTTAAGGGTGTAATGCTGGATACAATGTGATCCAATCTTTCTTTGTGATTTCTAATGATTCTTCTATAGAATCATATCTTCCCTTTCGATTTTGTTTCTCACAAACAAACGGATCGAGTATCAATGACATGTGGATGGAAATAAATATCTTTTTTGATATAGGTAGGATGGGAACAAAGATCAAAGTGAAATTCAAAAAAAAACTGGGTGGGCCATTCAACGTATGTTCGCCCCCTCGCCCATATTCATATTGAAGGTTAGTTAGTCATTTGGATAAACTTTATGCCCCATATCTATGATATTTGGATTCTCACATGATGCATTCTGAGTCGAAATGCGAAATAAAAGAGAAGTCTCTACCTTCCCTAAAGTAAATATAAATAAAGATAGGGTAGACAAAATGACTAATTCTATGTGGATCCTGAATCCTAAAAAACGGGGGGGTTCTTGGTATTAATTCCGTCGCTGGAATTAAAGCTCCTGAGACTGGGGTGGGACAAAATCAAACAAAATAGTAACAACGAATTGATATGAACCCATTTTGCTTTGTACTTATACAAGACAGGATAGCATCCCATAAGAAGATCCTTTTAAATTGGCTTTGGATATGATTCATGATCCCCATGGAATTCGTGTCGATATGAGTTAATCCGCAAAGGAAAGGAAGGTATCAATTTCAAGACCCTTGTCATCCGGATCTTATTAACAAACAAGAAAATTCAATACGGAACAGATTATTTTCTTTGGACCTAATTTCTTTTATTTTGTATTTGATTTGGCTCCAATGAATAATTGGAAATCAATGTAGCGATCAATTGGGGGAGGGGGGAGATTCATACATTCACTTTACTTTATGGAAAGATTCCTGAATCTGAAGTAAGGAAAAATCTGTAGAAAATGAACCATGCCTATATGTATTGTTATTGTTATTGTTCTATTTCAGTGATCAGTGACACCGGTGTTTCAGTTTTGGCGAAAAAGATCTGCGATCCCTTAAATACCCACGATTACCCCCGGTAACACTTGTTTGGTGTATCTGATGAATACGATAAAATCAGACTCCTACGATTCTGATTTTATCAATCAGATGAAAAAATACCTGAAAGAATACCGACCTTCATTTTTTCTTTCCTGAGCCCCTTCTATCCATCCCCAAGAAAACAAAACAATTGGATTTGTTTCTTGACCCATTTATCTGGTTTAAATTATTGATGATTCAATCGGAAAGGAAACATAGAGGTCTCTTATGATGATCAAATTCGCGTCTGATTTAATTAATCAGATATCTGCTAAACATTTTTAGATCCTCGTTGTACCGACTTGTTGATGGATTTAGAGATTCAATTCAGTCTTTACTGGAAAACTTATTTCCAGTAATGATGTCGAAGTAGGAAATTCTTGAAATTGTTTTTTATGATTCCTTATAAATTCTTTCTACTCGAAGAAGTGTGACATTGGTGAATCTATCCTATTGATCACTTGCGATCTTTCCCGGTCATTGGAATAGCTTATTTGGTTAATGACTCATTCTGTTCCGGTATCGGTAATCTAATTAAAGACCCTTCTTTAGTTTTAGTTGTTTGAGAAAGAATTGGATCTTTCATGATTCATCATCCCTAACAATCTGTTGAAGATGTAAAGAAGTGTTAAGCAACGCATTTCTTCGTGTTTTTTATAAATGTGTTTCATTCTTCTAATAAAATATGGGGTTAAATTATATTCTTGCTGAGACTTCCCCAGATCCATCTATGAAAATGAAAGTATGGAGGACTTCATATACTATATACCGATTGAGCCAATGACTATTCATGATTCCATATTGAATCAATTCCATACCGGTCCAAAATTAGAGGAATGTTATGGTAAAACTTCGTTTGAAACGATGTGGTAGAAAGCAACGTGCGACTTGAAGGACATTATCGGCTGTGGATTCTTGTACCCACCATTTTATATATCAAAGAAGATGCTCTCGGCTCGACATAGTTTGTTCTATTCCACTAGGACCCCAATTTTGGGGTTGTAATAAAATAATATAATTATAATATAGCACATGATGGAGCTCGAGCATAAAGAATTGGTTCATTTAGCAGAGAGAAGGATCTAGGGTTAATGCCAATCAATAAGTTGGAACAACTTCGTAAGTATATCTTCGGTATAGAAATTGAAAGGATCGAGTTCGAACAAGTAAAAAAAAAAGTAAAATGAATTTGTCGAAATAGTTTTACCAATTCCGATCAAAAGTGTATCACAGGGGAATCAATCGTTTCCATAGAACGAAATAACAAAAGGTATGTTGCTACCCTTTTGAAACAATTAAGGATCACCGAAGTAATGTCTAAACCCAAGGATTCAAAGCAAAGATAAAATAAAGGATACCGGAACAAGGAAACACCGTTTTCAATTGTCTCAACAACTAGATCAGAATGGGGAAGAAATAAAATCGATTCTAGGCGAGACAAACAAAAGAGGTTAGAGACGGCTCAATAAATGTCTAAGGATTTCCCTTCGAGCTCTTTGAGAATTACCCAACTTGAGTTATGAGTACGAATGAGATTTCTTTTTTTTTTTTTTCAGGAAGGAAGAACAAAAAAAAATGACTCAAATCATAGTCTAATTGATGATTTTGTGGATCTATTTGCCACTACAATACATAAATTCGAATCATTCTTTTTCGAGCCGTACGAGGAGAAAACCTCTTATACGTTTCTAGGGGGGGTTGTTCATTTATGTCTATCCCAATGAGTCATCTATCGAATCGTTGCAATTGATGTTCGATCCCGAAGAGAGGGAAGAGATCTTCGTAAAGTGGGTTTTTACGATCCGATAAAGAACCAAACTTATTCAAATGTTTCCGCTATTCTATATTTCCTTGAAAAAGGCGCTCAACCTACAGGAACTGTTCATGATATTTCAAAGAAGGCGGAGGTATTTAAGGAATTTCGAATTAATCAAATGAAATTAATGAAATAAAAAAAAAGGGGGGGGGTGCCCAGTATCTAGCTTTGTCTAATTGTTTCTCCACCATTCCTTATTTTTTTTCTCTATTCTCTATTCATTGTTGCTCTCACATGACCCCGTATCATAGAACTATAAAAAAAATATCTTCTCTTGATATGAGACAGATAGAAAAAAGATTGAGTGAATAGATGAAATAACTGGGAAATTACGGGATTACCATCAATCAGATGGTTTTCGTTGGGACTCCACCAACAAACAAAAGGTCAATCTTGCTTATTGTACCTCTATTGAATAAATATTGAATAAACCCCACATTTTTTTCCTACCGGAATTCCTTATTTATTTCCCCACTCATACTTCATCCCTTATCTATGTTGTAGTGTCACTCCAACACAAGTCCTTGTTTTATTTATTGAATTGGTTTTCTCAACATTCAATTCATATTGACAATGGTGTATCGAACAAATATAATTCGATCGTGGATAAATAGATCTATTTATCCACATTTCATAAGTTTGTTTCTTTATTTCAATTTCACTCAAACGATGGGTTCGTCAATTTCGTTGTGACACAAGAAGTATCTTAGTTAATATAATGAAAAAAAAAAAATAGAGTATGGGTAGTCTATAAATTTTTACATCTATTTAGATTTTCTCTATAATTTATCCCAGAATCTGTTGTATTTTCATCTGATCTCTGTTCATTTTTATGTTCACAATTGATCATCAAATCTTTCTTTTTGATCTGTTGCTAGTTCAATGTTTTGACGAGGTCGGGCAATCGAATCTCTTTATTTATTTTTTATTCCGATCGTATCTACACACCCTATTTATATGGGTTGCTAACTCAACGGTAGAGTACTCGGCTTTTAAGTGCGGCTATGGTCTTTTACACATTTTGATGAAGCAACGGATTCGTCCATACCATTGGTAGAGTTTGTAAGACCACGACTGATCCTGAAAGGGAATGAAAGGAAAAAACAGCATGTCGTATCAATGGAGAACTCTTAGAATACTTCATCCTTAACGGAGCGATACAAAATCTTGTTTTGATTCTTTTCTTGGAAAGGGGTCAAATCAATTCAAGTTGGGTCGAGTGAATAAATGGATAGAGCTCTATAGCTCCAATTATAGGGAAACCAAAAGCAACGAGCTTCTGTTTGTTCTTAATTCGAATGATTACCCGATCTAATTAGACGTTAAAAATATATTAGTGCCTGATGTGGGAAAGGGTTCTCTTGTGAGTGGATCATCAATTCCTTTTTTTTTCATGAATCCTAACTATTCTCTATTATGTTCTCTATTATGTAGTGGAGACGAATGTGTAGAAGAAACGGTATACTGATCAAAATTCATTATTCCAAAGTCAAAAGAGTGATCGGGTTGTAAAAATAAAGGATTTCTAACCATCTCTTGTAACTATAACGAACATAAATAAATTGGATGGAAATAGGATCCGTTGATTGTCCTTTCTGGCTCCGGGGTATCTATTCTTTTCTTACTATATACCTTGTTCTGACCGTATCATACTATGTATTATTTGATAACTCAAGAAATCCCCCATTTGGTTCAAGTGTAATTTCAAATGGAAATGGAGGAACTACAAGGATATTTAGAAATGGATGGATTTCGGCAACAATACTTCCTATATCCGTTTCTATTTCAGGAATATATCTACGCGCTTGCTCATGGTCATGCTTTAAATGGATCGATTCTTTATGAACCGGTGGAAAATTTAGATCATGACAATAAATCCAGTTCACTAATTGTGAAACGTTTAATTACTCGAATGCATCAACAGAATCGTTTGATTATTTCGGTTAATGATTCTAATCAAAATCGATTCGTTGGGCACAACAATCATTTTGATTCTCAAATGATATCGGAGGGTTTTGCAGTCGTTGTGGAAATTCCATTCTCGCTGCGATTGGTATCTTCCCTAGAAGAAAAAGAAATAGCAAAATCTCATAATTTACGATCTATTCATTCAATATTTCCCTTTTTCGAGGACAAGTTATCACATTTAAATCATGTGTCAGATATACTAATACCCCACCCCATCCATCTGGAAATCTTGGTTCAAACCCTTCACTCTTGGATACAAGATACTGCTTCGTTGCATTTATTGCGACTCTCTCTCTACGAGTATTGGAATTCAAATAGTCTCATTACTTCAAAAAATTCCATTTCCCTTTTTTCAAAAGAGAATCAAAGATTCTTCTTGTTCCTCTCTAATTCTCATGTATATGAATGTGAATTCATATTCATTTTTCTCCGTAAACAACCCTTTCATTTACGATCAAAATCTTTTGGATCCTTTCTTGAGCGAACACATTTCTATGCAAAAATAGAATATCTTGTAGTAGTGCTTTGTAACGATTTTCAGAAAACCCTATGGTTGTTCAAAAACCCTTTTATGCATTATGTCAGATATCAAGGAAAATCGATTCTGGCTTCAAGGGGGGCTCATCTTCTGATAAAGAAATGGAAATCTCACCTTGTCAACTTTTGGCAATGTCATTTTGACTTGTGGTCTCAACCGGCCAGGATCCATATAAAGCAATTATATAATCATCCCTTCTATTTTCTGGGCTATCTTTCAAGTGTACGACTAAACTCTTCGGTGATAAGGAGTCAAATGCTAGAGAATTCGTTTCGAATAGATACTGCTATTAAGAAATTCGAGACCGTAGTCCCAATTATTCCTCTGATTGGATCATTGGCTAAAGCAAAATTTTGTAATGTATCAGG